CACACAACGGACCGGACACAAACAAAAGAAACAAGAAAAGGGCCATGATGATGATCCTATGTTCGTTTTCGCCCTGCCCCGATGATGCGCTCCTAGCTCGCGAAGCTACATACCGAAAAAAGAAAAAGAATCTCTCTATTACTTTAAGAAAAGAAGAAAATCGTTGGTTTGACCTACGAACTACGTGAGAAATACGAGATCTAGGCAAGCCGCTACATGTTCTCCCCTTGCCCTTTTTCGATAGAAGAACTACTTATCTTCTCTTAGATAGCAGTCGATCGGTTCGCATCTATGGTCAATCAATAGGTCCGCGGATCTATTCTTCTATACGATAAATCGCCATCTCGTAGCACCACCACGACGCCAATTCTCGTTATTTTTCCGAGCCTCCCATGCTGTGACTTCGACTTTGAGTATGATGAATGGGTGGAAAGATCTTTATAGAAGTCCCTGTCTGATCCAACCAAAGAGTTAGTATCTAAAAAATATATATATATATATATATTTTAGATACGGGGGAGAACTGCGAGTTTTTTCAGAAAAGACTTGCTGCTCCCCTATCCGAATCCCGCGAGGGACTAAGCGCGAGACGAGCCATAACATAAGGGGCGAATCTACTCTTCGTAGAATCGACCATAGATATCTTCTTTTTTCGGTATATTTGCATCAGGCTTAGCCCCTACTAGTAAGAAGGTGTTCCCGAAAGGGGACGAAACCTGTCTAAGATCCTGTGTGCGGCTTAGTAGCGCGTGAACAGAACACGTAGCCTAAGCGGAACTCAATATTCAACCAACCTATGATTCATTTTATTTAATCAGTTTACTATCAATAAACCATGTGTTAGGTTCTCGTTGCGGGAGATCTTGGAACGTGCCCGTCGTGTGAATGCGCATACAAATAGGGTCACTATTCGCCTACTACTAATAAGGGCGGAGAGTCGATTCTAGATTATATCAGTCGGGTAGGCTGGACTGGGGTTCTGGGAAAATCTCTACGAATTCTTCTTTGCAAGAGACATCCCTGGGTTTAGTGATGTCTCCGGCAGCCTTGCTGGGATCTCCAGATCGAATAATTGGTTTACAAGACGCTCTTAGGGGGTCTTGTCTTCTCAGATTCCAGCTTTTTACTTTTATTATAATTATAAGTAGTTGTTCAGTAAACTTTTTTACTTCTCGCATGCAGTACCCGAGTCTTGCCCATTTAAGGAATATGGAGGAGGTATGTGTCCTCTCGGTCGCCTTGACCAACAATCACAGATCAGCCCGACTAACGGTCGCTTTGATCCGTTACAGATCAGCTCGAAAGTACCCCTTTCTATTATGATAGGGGTGGATGGTAGGGCTAGAGCAGGCATAATCGCTTGAACGGCTAGAAGTGGGCCGACTATCTTCCATAAAAAAAATATTCAAATTAGATATATATATATATGGATATTCGGCGTTTAATGAGATAGTAGAGTTCTAGACTCAAGCTAGCAAAAAACAAGACTGAGGTCGATAGGGGCATTACTGGTAATTTAATTGCTAAGGTGCTTTCTGAAGTATTAACCATTGGCTAGCGCTCATCTCCAGCTCTGTTTCCAGCCTTTCATTTCATATACCATTCCCGTATGCCATACCTCTTATTTAATCTTGCTATACGTCCAAGCCTTCTCCCATCGGTAGTTGGAAGCAGAACTGAGACTGAATGTAACTGAAGGAAAGGGGAAATAGGTACGATAGGAGGGCACGGTTAAGCAGGTAAGCGAAGGCTCTCTCTCTCGCTCTGTGGTCTTGTGTAAAGCCTTTCCGCCCATTATTCTTATTGATCTTCATTCTAAGTGAGCAAGTCGAAAGCAGTTGAGGTGATAGCAATAGTAAGCAGGGAAACAGAAGCAAGAAGTCTTCAAAAAACTTTTGTGTAATAAAGCTTCCCGGTCGCATTTCATTGGTCTCTAAGGCAAAGTCTCGCTTAATCGTTCATCGATCTTTTCTTCTTTCTTCAACCGGTCATATCTGCTCTGTAGTGTAGCTGGCTTTACCGGATATGTTTCCTGCTCGGGGGTGCGGGCCCCTCAACGCCCCATTACACCCGGGGAAAGCAATGGAAGTTACGGAGCTGCTGTCCTGAAGTCAGTGAGCGGAGACTGCGCTCTTTTCTTCTTTCCAACCCCTTCCCATCCTGTCCGTTGCAGCTGCGGTAGTTATAAAAAAGTAGCTAGGCGGGGTGAGAAGATTCAAAAGAGAAGCGCAGAGTTTTAGGAAAGGAGAGGAAAATCCATTCCATCTTAGCCTGATCCCGCGCCTGTTCGAAAGTACGTTGACGACCTGGATCCCCCCTTTTTAATTGTATAGGAAGCATCTGGCCGAGTAGCAGTCAGTAGGCGGAGAAGGAGTCAAAGGCGAATATCTCTTTGCCCCCCTCTTCAGTCAATGCTTTGGCCTTCGTCTCTTTTGCCCTTTTCTGTGACCAGTTTTGTATGTTAGCGCGGGGGCTATGCCTTTACCCTATTTGAGAAAAAGACATTCCAGAGCCATAGCCATTCCGTGTAAGCTAAAAAAAGGTAGTTATGTGCGTCTCAATAGCCTACTTACCTTCAAGCTAGACCCCATTGGGGAAAAGCCCACTCCGTCCGTAAGACAAACTAAAGGAGGCTGACTTGACCAGGAAGCCAGTCCTGTTTTAGTAAAAGCAACCTATCGCGCTGGGTCACCACTCCTTTCAGAGTAGCCCACAACCCATGATATGGTATATGGTCGGTCTCCTGCTAAGGCACATTCTCCACATTCAAGGTAATCCCTAATTGAACATGACCATAACTTTTTTTGGACTTACTTTGGAAGCAGACCTTTTCTCGGCTAGCTATTTTCGGTATTTTAAAAACATGGCTAAAGGACATTGAGATTTTGAAAACTATCCTTTCAATGTTGGTAGGTCGGCACTCAACTAAAGGATTTGGGGCTGACGAAGACAAAGACGTATTGCTATTCGGGATTTCTTATTACCACAGCACAGCGGACGTTGAATTGACTAAACACTAAGGCCTATATTTTTTTCTCTTAAAAAATGAAAAAAGAATAAGGGGGACAGAACCACGCCTTATGACGAAAGGGGAGAGTGAAACCTAGAACGATACCACTCCGAGAACGAGACATCCTGGACAGAAGGCTGGCAAGAGTGAGACCTCTGAGATATTTCCCTACTGGACTCCAATCCAAGACTCTATTTTGAAGAGACCACTAAAAAAAAAGAGAAGAATGCGACCATCGAGTTTCTTCAACGGAGACCCACCCTGGGTCTTTCTTAGTGTAGTTGGTTCTCCCGTGGTAAGCTCTCTGACTACTGGCTTGGCTAGGCTGGCCTCCTATTCAACATGGTAAGCCCGACCCGTCACTCACTGAAACCCGGGAATCCTCCCTTTTTAGGAGTCAGAAGTCCTCTCTTGCCAGTCTCGGTCAATTGAATCTGACTGAGCTTGACAGGTTCGGACTTGCCTTTCCTATTCTTTTCTCTGATTATTGAACTGGTGTCTGAAAGATAACAAAAAGGGGGGTGGGAAGAATCTCCTAAGAAAGGTCTCTTCCTCTTCTTTAATGGATGGGAACACATCGAATGAAAAGGATGTCAAATGATTTGAAAGATGGCAAAAACCCGACTGCCTTGTGAGAAATAAAATCTTAACTTTATTGACTCCATCACCGGAACCAGCAGCAGCCTCTCTAATCCAATTCCGTTCCCCAGGGATGCCAAGACAAGGATGATGGCCCGTTCTTCTTCTCAGAGACTACTTGAACTGCCCGATTGACCGATGGCTCTTTAATGGCTGATTTGCCTGACCTTCTTTCTTTCTTCAGAGGAAACTAAAGGAGCCATCACTTCAAGTGAAGGCGGAAGAGAAGACTGGAAAGCCGGAGTCAGCCAACCGTGGTGAAAAGGCGGCAAGCACAGATGAGAGGGACATCACTGAAGAGCTTAACTGACGAGCTATTTTTGTGATTAGCGCTTCTGCTCACTAGCTAGATCGGACTGTCTGTACCTTTGCTAACTCTGCCTGTAAGGAAGTTAGTCCATAGCGCTCACCGGGCCAAAGCATTTAGAAATCGTCCGTCGATTGAGAGATGGAATCAAACGCACAATGGGAAGTGGGAGATAGGCTTGGAGACAAATGGTACTTGGGAGCTGCGCCGCTTCAAGAGGAAACCCGGGAGTCGATCACACGAAAACTTTGCAGTAACCCTACTCAGCACCAATAAGCGACCATTCCTTAACGAGGGAGTACTCAGCGGGAAATCTCTTTAGACTTTAGAGAAGCAAAGTCCTAAGCTGCAAGGTCAGTCAATTCTTTCTTTTAGGAAGGCTCCCACGTGCCATTGATTTAGCTGAATTAGCTCTTGCCGTTGGCGCTCTTCTCTTTTCTGAAGCAACGGAGGAAGGAAGTTACTCTACAGTTAAGTGGAGGAAATGGAATTCATAAGTCACACAAGAATTGCTCAAGGTTGGAGGCAGGGCTACGGGCTGCTAGAAGGGATCATCCCACACAAGGAATAGAGAGGAATCCCCTAAAGAGAAATGGGAAAACCTATGCTATTTCAGCTGTTGGTGCCATTGATTAAGTTGAGTTTGGGAAGGCGGTCTCCTATATAATATAGGAGAAAGACTGATTTTAGCGGACATTGCTTCTACGTAGTTTCGTACCCTTGCAGTGGAATAGGAAAAAAGTCTTTCATCAACTAGAACTCCGAGTGAAGGCAACTCACTAAGTAGAGTCTCTATCGCCCTTGGGCTAGGAAGCAGAGAAGGGAGAAGATCTAAAAGAATTAGCTCGGGTTCCAAAGAAAAAAGAAAAGAAGAAATTCCGGTGAGAAAAGCATTCCTTTGACCTTCACTCTTGATGGTTGAATGTTCACAAGACATGTGACCATGACTTATAGAAATGCGCAGATTTGGTAGGTCTCCCGTGAATGAAGTGAAAGAGAAGTCGCCTCTCCCGCAGCAGTTAGCTCTTTTCCCTGAGCGGAGGGTATGAAAGAACTTGGAGTTGCCGCTCTTGGTGCTTTGGCATTTGCAATAGGAAGTTGAGTAGGGGCATGCCTTAAGGAAAGGACTCAGTCTCTCGGGTATCTATCAACATATAGAGATCTTGCCTCTGTCGCTGCATAGAGTTATCTTCCTATTCAATCTCCGAGTTCGAAGGGTAGAACAAGGGAAGGTCAAGGCTTTCCTCTCACTACTCTTTCCACGGCAAAGTCAGCATCTTAGCCCGAAGAGCAAGGATTTCTTCCTCTGCGTCTGCTGCTATTGATGCGTCCGCTGCCATTGACTCTTTTTGAGTAAGATCAGTAGGCGAGAAGCTCACATCCGGCTCCATAGAAGGAAAGGAAAGATCAGAGTCATCTTATCTTGACTACTCCCTAGAAGGCAGAACTCTTAACGATGCTTTGAATAGCAATCTTTCGTACCCCATTCAATAGACTTGCCTTGTGAGATGGGAAAGCTTAATAGAGTGACCAAGCCAAGACCTTAGACGAAGAGAGTGTCCAGGCCAAGAAGTGAAATGAAAATGCCACATTGCTTAACACACTGACTTCGATTTTCTTTCCTCGGTCAAGCCCGCGGGGGAAGTTGAATCTAGCTCTAGGGAGGTCTTTTCTTTAGCTTTTCACGCCTCTGCTTCTATTTCATCCGCTCTCGTTCTCTTGTCGACTCTTGCTGATTGTTTTCGTTGAAAAAGAATAGCGATTGTTGAATCAGCGAGGAGATTGATTCTTACTCTTTCTCGATGCGAAAGATGTTGTGGCTAGGCAAGGTGCGTAGCCTTCTGAGATGGGCGTTCTCGTCCTTGTCCTTGAGGAAAAAAAGAAGCTAATCACTCCGCTCTTTTCCGGTGCAGATGAAGACGAGAAGACGGTCTCTTGAATCTGCTGGTATTGGACTGCTTTCAAGGCTTGGCTAAACTGAGCTTTCACGTAGAAATCCAGCTTCTATTGAACTAGCTTAGCTGCCATTGCCAGAAAGACGAAGACAAAAGGTGCGAAGCGAGTCTTTAAGCCCTAGGAATGAAAGATCCCAAGATCCTCCCTTCTTTTGTGGGAAGGGCTAGTTGTCTTTGTTGGAGGAGTTCACAACTCTTGTCTTCTTCAAGCAGGTATCCGATGTTAGTTCAAATAGGAGCTCTTCTTACCTCAAAAAGTAGTGAAGTGATCTTCGGCTAATTCCATTGTTTCCGCTCGAGTGAGAATATCCGATGCAGTTAGCTCAAAAGGGAGTTCGCTCAGTGACCCAGTTCTTTCTTTGAGCCGAGCCAAAGCCAAGTAGTTCGGCTAAGCTTCATGGCATTTATAAGGCTCTGTAGCCGGAGTAGAAAGTCAGGTCAAGGGGAAGAGAGAAGGAGCTTTAAAAGAGAACTAAACTGATTCAACTAATCCCAATGGAAGCCCTTTGGCAAGAGTGGGAAAGGCCTTCACGGAATGAGGAGGATCAGGGAAGGGCATCTTAAATGAAATCGATCCCATACCCGCGATTTAGGAGTTTTCCCAGCTCAAGGCACCAAGATGACTGAAGAAGATAGAGAGAACTCGAGTCAAAAGTCCGAGTAAACCAAGAAGAAAGTCAGTAGGAATCGGACCTGAGACAGGGAATTCCCTAGGAGAAGGTCGTTCAGTCACTTTCCGGGCTCTCCTGACTCTTGGAAAGGTAGCTTTTCGGTAATTAAGAAAAGAGCCGATTCTCTGGATCAATTCCTTGCCTATCAAAGATTTTGCTATTCGTAGATGTCGGGTAATAGCAAGAACCTAAGACTAGTCAGACTGAAAGCGGTCTTTCTTCGATCAGAAGAGTTGTCAGAATGAATACGAAGAAGATCATCATTAGGGCAAGCAATGGCTTCTGTTAGAGCAAATCCCAAGATGGCATAACCTAAGAATTTCCTTGTTTAGGCAATGATGGATTTCGCGCTACGGAATGAATCAATGAACTAACGACGTTGCCAAGCCAAGACAGCAGCTCCCGCTAATGCAATTGTAGCAGCTCCGGCCCCCGCACCCTATAACATCGAAAATTCTCCATTCGAGAATCCTCCTCACGCCACACTCTTTTCGCCCCCTTCTTCTTTTTTCTCTTGGGCTTGGAATGCTTTGATTCTGAATGATCTTCTACCTACCTTAGTAGAATTCAAAAAAAGCCAATCTCGACAAAGAAAGAGAAGTCCGGACGCTTTCTCATTGCTTTATTTGGGCCCGGGCTCCTCGAAGAAAAACCTCTCTTTTCTACGCTTTCTTCTCTTATGAAATTGAGAGTGTTAGGGACTCCTACTACTTTAAAAGCAAGGCTACGAACCTCATAGGTGCCAAACTCCTTCCCTTACTAATGTTCAATCGAGGCAGAATAAAAAGAAATGGGAGTTCAGGTAATTCAATATCTGCCCTTATCAATCAAGGTCTATTTGTACAATCATTCCCTTTCTCTTCCTTTCCTCAAGAGCTTCTTCGTGAACAGCAGATTCGAGGGCATCTATACCTGGTC